GATGGGTAATACCAGGAATAGCCATTTATGATACTATGCAATTTGTGCCACCCGATGTGCATACAATATGCATGGGATTAGCCGCTTCAATGGGATCTTTCATTCTGGTCGGAGGAGAAATTACCAAACGTCTAGCATTCCCTCACGCTTGGCGCCAATGAGTTTTTTTATTTGAAAAAAAAGGAAGACTATGCCTTCCCGTATTGAATATGAATAATAAGTAATAATAGCATGGCACTTCGAGTTCGATATGAGCAAACCATTATTGTTTTTTTCATAACATGAGATTTTATGTCGAGATAGTAGTATGAAACAGAGGTCATTTCGGATTTGATCTTATGTGTCGGGGGTACATTTCAGCGTCACAAACCATTCTTTTCCACACCAGAATTTTCTTTCTGATATTTATGTTATGAAAGAAAAAGTACAAAAATGAAAAAAAAAAAGATCATTTTTTTCCTTATTTGATCGTATCAGAAAGGAACTTTGGGATTGCTAAATCACAGACAAAATAAATATATAAAGCAACAGAACCATCATAGTATTTTTTTTACTCCTACGAAGGGAAGGGTGGTAAATGGATCATTCAACGATCTGGATCGGATGGATTCTATTTCTTTCTTCAATAGAATAGAAGAGAAGAAAAAGAAAAAGTAAATTCCATTGTAGAGCCGTATGCACAAAAGATGCCTGTACGGTTGTACAATTCTATTTTTTTTCTTATATTTTTTTTATCCCTTACTTTAGCCCAATCATGCAAGATAGAAGAACCGTTCATGATGTTATATCAATATCATCAGGGTTATGATTCACCAACCTGCTAGTTCTTTTTATGAAGCACGAGCAGGCGAATTTATCCTGGAAGCGGAAGAACTACTGAAACTTCGCGAAACCCTCACAAAGGTTTATGTACAAAGAACGGGTAATCCTTTATGGGTTGTATCCGAAGACATGGAAAGAGATGTTTTTATGTCAGCAACAGAAGCCCAAGTTCATGGCATTGTTGATCTTGTAGCGGTCGAAAATGAAAATACTAGGGATTTCATGTAAATCCATTTCAAACCATAATTCGAATTTTCTGCGATTTGATATTGAATAGAAAAAAAAATTCATGATCATCAATCATCAGGTTAAGATCGATCTAAACCAACCCATTCCATTCTGGAATTCTATATATACATACGACATGCCAACTATTAAACAACTTATTAGAAACACAAGACAGCCAATAAGAAATGTCACGAAATCCCCCGCTCTTAGAGGATGTCCTCAGCGTCGAGGAACATGCACTAGGGTGTATGTGCGACTCGTTCAGATCATGAGTTCGAACAAATGAGACAATTTTCCAGTATCAATGACCAGTACCAATGAATAGGATAGATAGAGAAGATCTATCATATACCTATATTGTGTTTGGAATTTATGGTTTACATTGGTGCAAATCCAATCACCTAGATTTGAGATGAAAAGCAATTCCCCATTGGGGGCAAATGGTTATCCATTAAGCGGAGGAAATGGTATTATAAGAAGCAAAAAGGTTATACTCCTATTCTTGAAAGAACGGACTAACAGGGTCAGCTACCTAGCCAACTTTCATAATTAAATGCCGTCACTGTATGGATAACTCTTATTGTGAAAAGAACTATTACTGTATAATTGATGGGTAGAGCCAAAGAGTGTGAACTATACAAGTTAACAATAACATTTGATAAAATGAAAGAAGAGGCTCCGGTGTATAGAGAGGACCTCACCGTTTAAAAAAAAAGTAACCATAGAAACGATGGAACCCACTATTTTTTTTTATTTGGTATCGTTAGAATTTCTTATTTCCAGGTGAAATGCCTGGAAGGAATAAAAAATCGTGGTTGGGGAAAGTCATAGTAGCAAAAGCCATTGGAATTTATATTTTATATATCGGAATAATCCGTTTTGTTATTAATTGACGGGGGGTAAAGGATGACTGAAAGAAGAGAAATCAATTAGTTATTCATTAAGGTTTAATTTGATTCAATGACCAGAGTTAGACGAGGATATACAGCTCGGAAACGTCGAACAAAAATTCGTTTATTTGCATCAACCTTTATTGGGGCTCATTCAAGACTTACTCGAACGACTACTCAACAGAAAATGAGAGCTTTGGTTTCCTCTCATCGAGATAGAGGCAGGCAAAAGAGGGATTTTCGTAGTTTGTGGATCACTCGAATAAATGCAGTAATTCGTGAGAATAAGGTATTCTATAATTATAGTAGATTAATACCAAATCTGTACAAGAAGCAATTGCTTCTTAATCGTAAAATACTTGCGCAAATATCTATATCAAATAAGAATTGTCTTTACATGATTTCCAATAAGATTATCAAATAAAGGATATGATATTATAAAATATAATACAGAAATGATTGAAATTGAAACAGAATTCCCCGGAGAATGAACTCCGGGAAGATAGAATAAAAAAAATTAAGTAAGATAAGTAGTAGGAATGAACGAACATGTTTCAATAAAAAAAAAAGATTTCTTCTTCCCCCATTTGTTATTTCTTATAACACAAGAAAAAAATCGGGATTCTAGGCCTTTTGAACAAAACATCAATCTGAGCTTGAGTTCCGATTGGAGTTTTGAGTCAATTGAGGAGTATGTTTATTTATTTCTGGTTCTAGGACCAGTAGTTCTGGGGATCGACTCGGCTCTCTCAAATTGTTTCTCATTATTAAGAAAAGGTAACAAAGATAAAATACGAGCTTGTTTTATAGCAATAGTAATTAATCGTTGTTGTTTCAAAGTCAATTTATTCACCCGTCTAGATAATATTTTTCCTTGTTCACTAATAAATCGACTAATTAAACTCATGTTTCTATAATCGAGTCGATCCCCCGATCCAATTGGGGACAAACGCCTACGAAAGGATCGCTTGTATTTACGAAAAGGTTGCTTGGATTTATCCATGGTTTATTCCTTATCTCTAAAATTCTATTTCTTTATTCATTTCAGATCTGACCGAAATAGGCTTTGATTCGCATCGTTTATATTATACATATCATATATAATACACATCATATGTATAGTATATATATATATATATATGAAAATTAAATCGGGTTTGATTTGTATTGTATATATTATGTATATTATATATGTTATATTATATATGTTATATGTTAAGTTAAATATGTTTATGTTAAGTTAAATATGTTTATGTTAAGTTAAATATGTTAACTTAAATATGTTAAGTTCTTCCTCTTCCTGTTCCTTGGAAAGATCGCGCACACGTTCCGTTCCATCTATTTCTTTATTTCCCCATGAATCGTATGCTTGTGACAATAGTGACAAAATTTTCTCAATTCTAATCGACTGGATGTATTGTGTCGATTCTTTTGAGTAATATATCTAGAAATACCCGGCTTTTCTTTATTGACACCATTTCGGACACAACTGGTACATTCCAAAATAACTCTGACTCTGACATCTTTACCCTTGGCCATGAACCCCCTTTTGATTTGGATCGACTTAACTTCTTCTATTTTCGACCCGAACTGAAGAAGAATAAAAGAACAAAAAAATCAATAAGAAAATCAATAGAAGTTACTAACTTGAAATTCAATTTTCATTTCTAAAGCTAAAGATTTCGTTGTGTTGTATGTGTTGTAATTATATAATTACAATTAATATTAATAGAGTAATAGTAATAATTAATAATAAAGTAATAATTAAGTAATACAATTTCTTTCTAACTATCAATTATTCCTATCTTAAATCCCAATATTTCATTTAAGTATCTTCTTTCTATGCTATGATTTCGTGGATCCTGCCCTAGATCTGGATACACATTTCCGTTTCTGTTCCCCAAAATTCGATCTTAGATTCACCAGATTTTTGTCGAGGTTCAATACAATACACTTTTTCTTTTTCTTTCCTTCCTATCCTCCTATCCTAAAGAACTGAAAAAAAAAAGGAAGGGGCGAAATTTTAGTCACGTCACGTAGAATTGTATCCCTAATTTTCTTCATTTCTTCGCATATTAATAACTAGAATGAAAAAAAGGGAATGACAAGGCATCTGGGAATAAACGATTAATTTCTATCAATAGACCTGCTAAAGACCCAAACCATAGAGTAGTTAGCACAGGTGCCACGGAAAGATATGTTTTTATATCTCGCATTGAAAATCCTCCTTCTTTATTGTAATACATATATGTATGGTCAGATGTTGTAGTTCAAGATCATTTGTATTTTTTTTACTTTACGCGGAATTCCTAACTAAAATAGATATGTACAATGAACCAATAGATGAGATTTTCCTGTCCCTAAAAAAGAAAAAGATGACCCCTTCTTCCTGAGCATTTCCGATAAATTTTTATTATTTTTTTTATACGATACACCGATAAGATAAATTTTCATTTTTTTTTATACGTTAGGTTTCAGATGTATAAAATTCTTTTATTATATGAAACCAAAGAAATGACAAGAAAATTGTATATAGATAGAGGGGAAAATAACAATGTGGAAAACAAGACAGGGATTTTGTACAATGACACTGTACAAGAACTTTAAAAAGGGATGTAGCGCAGCTTGGTAGCGCGTTTGTTTTGGGTACAAAATGTCACGGGTTCAAATCCTGTCATCCCTACCTATTACTTCTCTTATGGGCAGTAACGAGGGATTAATTAAGATCGATTGAAATTGGACATAATCTTTCATTTTTGCATGCTATACGTATGCAAGATATGTTTGGGGGTAAAAAAACCTTTTCTTTTCTTTACACTACAGTCGTATCTCCTGTAATAAGAAAGCGCTCTTAGTTCAGTTCGGTAGAACGCGGGTCTCCAAAACCCGATGTCGTAGGTTCAAATCCTGCAGAGCGTGATTCCGTTTATGTTATGTCGAATCACAATAAAAAAACTTAACAAAAAAAAGTTTAATTGAAACTTGAATTTGACCTCCCGCAGGGAGGAGGTCAATCAAAAAAAATAAATGTTACTCAATCAAAGGTCCAACTGATCACCA